ATTTTTACATATTCATTCAAAAAAAGTTATATGTTTTGACTTAAGTTAGATAATAGAGTTATTTTTTTTTTTATGTATTATTTTTTTATGATTAATTTCTTAAAGAGTTTTTGAATTAATCAGTTACGTGAATTCTGAATCCTGAGATACCAAAGACGATGAATTGAGTTCTTTTTATCTTTCTCTATTTTTGTTCATACCACCTATAATGATTGATAATTCACAAATTTTCAATTGAATTTTTTTGATTCTTGGAACTAGTTATCTTTCTCTATTTCTTTAAAAAATTTTTAAATTGAAACTTAGGGAAGTACTTTAGAAACATATGTATAAAAAAACATATTTTATTGAGTCCCTTCATGCCTACTATAACTAGTTATTTCGGTTTTCTACTAGCAGCTTTAACTATAACCTCAGTTCTATTTATTGGTCTAAGCAAAATACGACTTATTTGAAATTAATTGAATGAAGATTTTTTTATAAAAAAGGATTTCGGTGGTATTTCATATGTTCGATAGTTCCGTACCGTGTTAATTACCCAATTTTGCTCATTGAGATTCATTGGCAATACAGATTAAGAGCTAGGAATAGATAGTACCTCTCTTTTCTCCTTTTCAAAAATGAAAACAAAAGAAAATTGAAATGATTGAAGTTTTTTTATTTGGAATCGTCTTAGGTCTAATTCCTATTACTTTGGCTGGATTATTCGTAACTGCTTATTTACAATACAGACGTGGTGATCAGTTGGACTTTTGATTAATTAACATCTCTTTTTTTTTTTTTGACTGACCTCCTTCTTGCTTTCATATGCGGGAGGTCTAATTCAGATTGCTGCTCAATGATTTGCGAACAGTGGAATTTTGACACAATCTAATAAACAAGAGGGAGTTCACGCTCTGTAGGATTTGAACCTACGACATTGGGTTTTGGAGACCCACGTTCTACCGAACTGAACTAAGAGCGTTTTTCTTGTTTTTTCTAAAAAACGAAAAGGCTAGAAAGAGGACATTCTTTAACCCGAATCGATTTTGTACGTATATACTATATCATAGTATATCATAAATTTCAGAATTATATGTATGTCCAATTTTATTAAAAAAAGATAGATCTAAAAAAGATCCCTCGTTACTGCTCAGAAGAGCAGTAATAGGTAGGGATGACAGGATTTGAACCCGTGACATTTTGTACCCAAAACAAACGCGCTACCAAGCTGCGCTACATCCCTTTCAATTGGTTTACAGTGTCATTGTAGACAATTCCTGTCTTGTTTTCCACATCCTTCTTCTTTTTTATTGGTATATCAAATTCATTTCTTCTTTTTTTTTTTCTCATATCATATAACAAATTAAAAAATTACTTTTTTTTACGAAAATTCTCTCAATTTCAATTTGACATAAATAGGCGTTTCCATTTTCAAATGGAATCTATAAGATCGTTCTAGTAGACAATATTTCAATTCTAATTTTCAAAGTGGGGGGGCGGAAGTTACGTATACAAATACAAGAACTTCTTAACTACATGTACATCTGTAGTTATATATATTACTATATATAATGTAATACAATAAATAAAGAAGAAAGAAGGAGGATTTCAAATGCGAGATCTAAAAACATATCTTTCCGTAGCACCGGTACTAAGTACTCTATGGTTCGGTTCGTTAGCAGGTTTATTAATAGAGATTAATCGTTTATTTCCAGATGCATTAACATTTCCCTTTTTTTCATTCTAGTTATTAACATCAGAAAGGGGTGAAAAATTTTAGAGATACAATCAACGATCGGGGACTAATCCCCCCCCCCCCCCSKTTTTTTTTTTCTAATTCATTCTACAAAAATAATTAGAAAAAGTGGGGGGGGCGAAAGGTCATAAAAATGAGGGTTCAGGATCCAATTAAATTAGTAATAGAACAAAAAAAAAGTGTTGCTATGGAAAGAGTATCCGAGGATATACTTAAAAAAAATACTTTACAAAGATTTTAAATAGAGTTTTCACAAAATCATTGTATTGCTTATTATTTGATTTTTATTTAATTACTAATTAATATTCATTGCAACGAAATATTTCAAAATTTTTTTTAGTTAACAGCTTCTATTTTTTTGGTTCTTGTTCTTTCTGGATCCTAAAAATAAAATAGAAGATTGGGGTGAATCATAAATCCAAAGGAGGTTTCATGGCCAAGGGTAAAGATGTTCGAGTAACAATTATTTTGGAATGTACCAGTTGTGTTCGAAATGATATTAAGAAAGAATCAGCGGGAATTTCCAGATATATTACTCAAAAGAATCGGCATAACACCCCTAGTCGATTGGAATTGAGAAAATTCTGTCCCTATTGTTATAAACATACAATTCACGGGGAAATCAAGAAATAGAGCAAATTGAGTGCTTGTATGTCACCTTTTATTTTAAGAACAGGAATAATGCTAGTATCTATATATTATTACATATATATAAATATAAATAAATAAATCAATAGAAAGAAATCTAATCCTATATTCTTAATTCTATATAGAAACTCTATCCTATATAGAAATATAAATCGTTTTTATTTTGATCGGATCAAAATAGGATTTTAGAGATTAGGATTTTATAGAGATAAGGAATAAAAAAATTATGAATAAATCTAAGCGACTTTTTACTAAATCCAAGCGATCTTTTCGTAGGCGTTTGCCCCCGATCCAATCGGGGGATCGAATTGATTATAGAAACATGAGTTTAATTAGTCGATTTATTAGTGAACAAGGAAAAATATTATCTAGACGGGTGAATAGAGTGACTTTAAAACAACAACGATTAATCACTATTGCTATAAAACAAGCTCGTATTTTATCTTTGTTACCTTTTCTTAATAATCAGAAACAATTTGAAAGAAGTGAGTCGACCCCTAGAACTACTAGCCTTAGAACCAGAAAAAAATAGACTTATTCTTCAATTGAATAACAATTCCAATCTGAAGGAATTAAAAAAGAGATTAACATTTTGTTCGAAAAATCCAATCAAGAATCAAAATTTGATTGTTATGTCTGTGTCTGTCAGACAAAAAAAAAAAAAAAAGAAAAGAAAAGAATTGTCGAAAAGAAAAAGAATAACTCTTTTTTTAGCGACTATATACTCTCGTTTTGTTTTGACGACTTTTTTTATAATACTAATTTCTACTCTACCTTCCCCGAGCTCATTCTCCTTAGAACTCTATTTCAAATATTTTAGTGGATTTCTTCCAATCCCCTTATTCTTTTATCTCATTCGAAATCGTATAAAGACAACTCCTATTTAATAGAGCTATTTGTGCAAGTATTTTCCGATTAAGAAGTAATTGCTTTTTGTACAGATTGTGTATGAATCGGTTATAACTATAGAATACCCCCATTTCGTGAATTACGGCATTTATTCGAGTGATCCATAAACGGCGAAAATCTCTTTTTCTTTTACCCCTATCCCGATGAGCCGAAACTAAAGCTCTTATTCTCTGTTGAGTCATGGTTCGTGTAAGTCGTGAATGAGCCCCTCGAAAGCTTGATGCAAATAAACGAAGTTTTGTTCTACGCCTCCGAGCTATATATCCGCGTTTAATTCTAGTCATTGAATAAATCAAACTTTGATGAATAACTAATTCTTTTTTTAGTTATTCTTTTCCCCTTTACTAGTCTATTAATAACCAAACGAATTATTCCAATGTATAAAAAAAAATTCCAATGGCTTTTGCTACTCTAACCTTCCCCACCACTATTTTTTGCTAGGTATTTTCCTTTGCTTTGAAAGGATAAATTGCCTTGATACTTGATATAAAAAAATAGAATAACTACAAAAAGTAGTAAATAGAAATGGATAAATAGTGGGTTCCATCGTTTCTATGGTTACTTCTAAAACGGTGAGGTCCTCTCTATACACCGGAGCTCCTTCTTTTATTTAATTAATCAATACTATTGGTAACTTGTACAATTCACATTCTTTGGCTCTACCCCATCAATATTCCAGTAATTAGGTCTTTCACAATGAGATCCACTTTATACAGTAACGGTATTTCATTTGTAAAATTGATTTGGTCGTTTACCCTGTTAGTCCGTTCTTTTCTTTCAAGAGTGGATTTAATAAAAAATGTAATTTCCCCCGCTTAATGGATAACCATTTGTTATCATTGGGGGTTTTCTAAAAAATGGAGTTGATTGGATTTGCACCAATGTAAACCATAAGTTTCAGACACAATAGAAGATATGAACGATCTATCTTTTTGAAATAATGAATCGAGTTCCTCCATTCTATTTTATTCACAGGTACTGATCCTTGATATTTCAAAAAGAATTTCCTTTTTGTGTCTCAGTCTATAATCTAAACGAGTCGCACATACACCCGAGTACATGTTCCTCGTCGCTGAGGGCATCCCCGAAGCGCTGGGGATTTCGTGACATTTCGGATTGGCTGTCTTGTATTTCTAATAAGTTGTTTAATGGTTGGCATACGGAATCATATAAATAATGGGCTGGTTTAGATTAGTTCTAACCGGCTAATTCTGAATTACTTCTCTTCAAGATTCTCTTCAATATATTTTTTTTATATTGAAGAGAATATGAAACTAAACCTTTAATCGAAAAAGATATAAAATTAGAATTAGAAATTGTAGATTTGCATGAAATCGCTCCTATTTTTTATTGAACTGCAACAAGATCAACAATTCCATGAGCTTGGGCTTCTGTTGCTGACATAAAAACATCCCTTTCCATGTCTTCGGATACAACCCATATAGGTTTGCCCGTTCTTTGTACATAAACCCTTGTGATGGTTTCGCGAAGTTTTAGTAGTTCTTCCGCTTCCAAGATAAATTCTCCCGTTTGTGCCTCATAAAACGAACTAGCGGGTTGATGGATCATTACCCTGATGATATAATAGAAAATGTTCTTCTATTTCGCAGAATGAGGCGAGATAACCAAAAAAACAGAGAAAATTGAATAACCGTACAGGCTTTTTTTGTGCATTGCATACGGCTCCACAATGGAATTTACTTTTTTGACCTTTCCTTTTGGCGAAAGAAAACAAAATATAGGTTGTATTATACGCAGATCCAGAAATCATCCAATTACCATCCTTCTTTTTTGTAGGAGTTAAAAAAATACTATGATGGTTCCGTTGCTTTATATATCATTTTTTTGCTTCGTCTATGATTCAGCAATCCCAAAGTGTCTTTTTTTTTATATAAATTTTGTAAATAAGCTTCCGGTGTGAAAACAAAGTTTGTGACGCTGAGATGTGCCCGAATAGGTAAGATATCATTTGAAATACCCCTTCCTTATCTCATACTACTCTTTCAATATATAATCTAATTTTTTTTAATCTAAAAAATTTCATATCGAATTCGAAGTGCCATGCTATTATTACTGAACTAATTCATATTTTCGATGGCGAAGGCATAGTATTTTTTTCTCGAAAATAAAAAAACTCATTGGCGCCAAGCGTGAGGGAATGCTATACGTTTGGTAATTGCTCCTCCGACTAGGATAAAGGATGCTATTGAAGCGGCCAATCCCATGCATATTGTCTGTACATCGGGTCGCACAAATTGCATAGTATCATAAATAGCCATTCCAGATATTACCCATCCACCAGGAGAGTTTATAAACAAATAAAGATCTTTGGTATCCTTTTCTATACTGAGATATATCATAAGACTAATAAGTTGATTCGAGATTTCGGTATCAACCTCTTGGCCTAAAAAAAATAATCTTTCTCGATAAAGTCGGTTGATTAGGATAAAATTTTATTCCTCAGGAGCCGTACAGGCACCTTTTGATGCATACGGTTCAACAAAAATTGTGAAAAAATCAATGTGTCGATTCCAACCCCCTTTTTTTTCATAGAAGGTTTTTCTTTCTAACTTATAACGGAAGGACTTGCTCCCAAAAGTCAAAGAAAAAATCTGTTTTGGCCCCTTTTATTAGATATTATAATCCTATAATAAAACGAGTGATTAAGCCTGTCAGACTAACTTGATTCATTGATATTTTTTTTTCATCGAGATTCAGTTGAAATGGCGATGGTTTTTTCTTGTTCCTGAACGGGCTTCTTCCTTTTTTTTATTCCATTTTTTAGGTTTATGCTCTACCCCGAGTAAAAGGAAAAATTTGCCCGATTTTGATTTGCACATATAGGACAAATGAACCAAATACCGCATCTTTTTTTTACTACTCCTTCTTTTTTTTCAATTCATTTCTTTCACATGTCTTCTGTCAACTAGTCAACAAATTTTTAATTATATTATTTGATTTGAGCAACAGTCTGTTTTAGATCACCCTGTTTCAATTTTTTTTTTTAGAATTTTTTATCATAATTTTGCATATTATATAAGTAGTAATTATAAAAATATTATATATTAATTATCAATTGGGTTTTTACTAAACGGAGCCTGGATACTTCATTTTATTAGTCCGATCACGTAAACCATAAAAAAATTTTGATAATCTAATATCAATCTAAATACTCCCTGCATTTAATTCCACTTTATTTTTTGCGCGTTACAAATTTTTGATAATTCAATCAATATTTTTGGGCGAAACAGAGGATATCTCGATCGAGGGAGAAAATGGGGAAATCCCATATAGCCCAATATATCTGACAAGTCGCACTATATGTCAACCCAAGATGTATCCCCTTCTCCAGGACTTCGAAAAGGTACTTTTGGAACGCCAATAGGCATGAAATGAAAAAAAAAGAGAATGAAGTTCTCTATTTCACTTTGATGTGGAAACGTAAGACTGGGGTTTCGTTTTTTAATACTATTATCCTTTTTTTCTACTTTATTAAATTAATCATATTTAAATTAATCATATTTAATACATAAGTTGAATAAGCTAAAATAAAATATAAAATAAAAGTAAAGTAAGAGAGAATGAATAAAAATAAAGGAAATTTTTTACGAACGGGCTTCTGAATGATGAACAACAATAGCTATCTTGGTTCATATAAAATAGGATTCACCCCCATTGCGTATTGGTACTTATCGGATATAGAATAGATCCGCTTCCCTTTTTTCTTATGAATCGAATTGTTCCATTATTACTAACAGAATAGAACAAATATTAATCCTTTCTCCGAAATAATTACCTAAAAAAGGGGGGGTCCGTAGCATAGTTTTTTCCAATGCAATAAAGTTACATAGTGTCTATTTTTCGTTGATAAAGGGGTATTTCCATGGGTTTGCCTTGGTATCGTGTTCATACTGTTGTATTGAATGATCCCGGTCGTTTGCTTTCTGTTCATATAATGCATACTGCTCTGGTTGCTGGTTGGGCCGGTTCGATGGCTCTATATGAATTAGCAGTTTTTGATCCCTCCGACCCTGTTCTTGATCCAATGTGGAGACAAGGTATGTTCGTTATACCTTTCATGACTCGTTTAGGAATAACCAATTCGTGGGGCGGTTGGAATATTACAGGAGGGACTATAACGAATCCGGGTCTTTGGAGTTACGAAGGGGTAGCCGGAGCACATATCGTGTTTTCTGGCTTGTGCTTCTTGGCAGCTATTTGGCATTGGGTATATTGGGATCTAGAAATTTTTTGTGATGAACGTACAGGAAAACCTTCTTTGGATTTGCCCAAGATTTTTGGAATTCATTTATTTCTTTCAGGAGTGGCTTGCTTTGGTTTTGGCGCATTTCATGTAACAGGATTATATGGTCCTGGAATATGGGTATCCGACCCTTATGGACTAACCGGAAAGGTCCAACCCGTAAACCCGGCGTGGGGCGTGGAGGGTTTTGACCCTTTTGTTCCGGGAGGAATAGCCTCTCATCATATTGCAGCAGGGACGTTGGGTATATTAGCGGGCCTATTCCATCTTAGTGTTCGTCCGCCTCAACGTCTATACAAAGGATTACGTATGGGCAATATTGAAACCGTCCTTTCCAGTAGTATTGCTGCAGTCTTTTTTGCAGCTTTTGTTGTTGCTGGAACTATGTGGTATGGTTCTGCAACTACTCCCATCGAATTATTTGGTCCTACTCGTTATCAATGGGATCAGGGATACTTTCAACAAGAAATATATCGAAGAGTTAGTGCTGGACTGGCTGAAAATCAAAGTTTATCAGAAGCTTGGTCTAAAATTCCTGAAAAATTAGCTTTTTATGATTATATTGGTAATAATCCAGCAAAAGGGGGGTTATTCCGAGCGGGTTCAATGGACAATGGGGATGGAATAGCTGTTGGATGGTTAGGACACCCCGTCTTTAGAAATAAAGAAGGGCGTGAACTTTTTGTACGTCGTATGCCTACTTTTTTTGAAACATTTCCGGTTGTTTTGGTAGACGGAGACGGAATTGTTAGAGCCGACGTCCCTTTTAGAAGGGCAGAATCAAAATATAGTGTCGAACAAGTAGGTGTAACTGTTGAGTTTTATGGTGGTGAACTCAATGGAGTGAGTTATAGTGATCCCGCAACTGTGAAAAAATATGCTAGACGGGCTCAATTGGGTGAGATTTTTGAATTAGATCGTGCTACTTTGAAATCCGATGGTGTTTTTCGTAGCAGTCCAAGAGGTTGGTTTACTTTTGGACATGCTTCGTTTGCTCTACTTTTCTTCTTTGGACACATTTGGCATGGTGCTAGAACCCTCTTCAGAGATGTTTTTGCTGGTATTGATCCAGATTTGGATGCTCAAGTGGAATTTGGGGCATTCCAAAAACTTGGAGATCCAACTACAAAAAGACAAGCAGTCTGATGCAACATTGCTTTTTTTCTTCTAGTTTCTGTTTGCGATTTTATTTAATAGGTAGGGTACTGCAGGAATCTTGATTTAAACCGCTGCCGTTTCTTTGACTCTTTTTCTTTTTTTCTTTATCCAGAAGGATACTCCCAAGTAAACAAAACAGGTATGAAAGCTATAATTGTAAACCACGATCAAATTTATGGAAGCATTGGTTTATACATTTCTCTTAGTATCCACTTTAGGGATAATTTTTTTCGCTATTTTTTTTCGGGAACCACCTAAAATTTCAACTAAAAAATGAAATAATTTTTCATTATCTTCATTGACGTAATCAGCCTCCAAATATTTGGAGGCTGATTACGTCAACTAGTCCCCGTGTTCCTCGAATGGATCTCTTAGTTGTTGAGAGGGTTGCCCAAAGGCAGTATATAGAGCATACCCAGTAAAACTTACAAGTAACCCAGATATAAAGATGGCGACTAGGGTTGCTGTTTCCATTATTATAGAATTGAAAGACCACAATGGATCTATGCTAAGATCGTTTATTTACAACGGAATGGTATACAAAGTCAACAGATCGTAATGAATACAAAATAAGATTTATGGCTACACAAACTGTTGAGGATAGTTCTAGATCTGGTCCAAGAAGCACTACTGTAGGGAAGTTATTGAAACCATTGAATTCCGAATATGGTAAAGTAGCTCCTGGATGGGGAACGACCCCTTTGATGGGTGTTGCAATGGCTCTATTTGCGGTATTCTTATCTATTATTTTGGAGATTTATAATTCTTCTGTTCTACTGGATGGAATTTCAGTGAATTAGACTGAGAAGAATCTTGAAGTCCCAGCTTTTAGCTGGATACAAAAAAGTAAAGTATGTAGGTCTAAAAATTTTAGCCTATTCTCCTTTGGTAGTTCGACCGCGAAATTTTTTTTCTGCATTGTATATTTCCGGAATATGAGTGTGTGACTTGTTAGAATTGACCCTATAGATAGTACAGAGAATGGGATCTGTCATCTTTATCAAGATGGTTTTACTTCGTCGGATATTCATTCGAGTATCCGGAGCACGAAATAGATCAAATAGATCACAAAGTATTCGAACTATGATTCATACTTAATACTCAGACCTCGTAGCCGGACTTCTTTCCGTTCTATCTTATAAACTTTAATAAATCAAAATATTTTTCTGCTTTTAAACTCTTATTTGGATCAAAGGACAAGCGCTTCTTTGTATTTTATGTTTTTAGTCATTATAGCTATTTTTTTGATTGAATAAGTGATGATCCAATGGTTCTCACTCAGT